CAAACTATGTAATTTTACTTTTACCTCTGGCCTACTGAATTCAGTGGCTATATGCTGCTGTGATTCATAACTTAACTTTGGATGCAATAAATCCCTTGTATAGTTTAAAGTACCTATAGTACTACGTCTCTTTTTATCTACCGACTGATCATTCATACTTATTGTTATAATTAAGATTCCAAGTAAATTTATAGAGTTAGTTGCTGTTTTTCAACTATTAGGGCTAGTTTTATTTTTCGTATCTATAATTCATACACATATATAAGGAATAAGTGACTTGAACACTTAACCCATCGTGTGTAAAACGATAGCTCTACCAATTGAGCTAATTCCTCTCTGTAGCTATTTGATCTGCAAAGAATATATCCGAAAAAGGACTTGAACCTTCACGATTTTCATCAATAAAATTTAAGTTTATACTGTCTACCAATTCCAGCACTCGGACTTAGGATAAGGCTAAGGTGACTTGAACACCTATTAGAACTATCATGAGCAGTATGCTTTACCAATTAAGCTATAGCCTTAATGTGTGGACAAAAGATTTGCACTTTTATATATTGGACATGAGCCAATTATGTTACTATTACATCAATCCACATATTAGCCCAAAAGGGAATCGAACCCTTATATTCACGTTGAAAAGGTGATGTCTTAACCGTTTGACCATTGGGCCCCGAGCCCAGTGCAAGTATCGCACTTACTTCTACCGACTACAAAACGGTTGCATTACTTTTATGCTAACCAGGCATTAATAAATTATATGGTATTAAACAGTAAAATAAAAAATTAGTACTTTATGCCTAACGACTAAAGCCTATTATAATTATGTAGTGTTATGCTACTTTTATATAAGAGTATCTAGAGATGTATTTCGTACCTATATGCTTTCAGTACTTATTTTTGGCTAACGTAGCTTTCCTGCCATGCTTATTTTACAACAATCTTATTGTGTATAATTAGGTTTTATTCATTATTAATGACTTTACTATCAAAGCGATAGCATTAATATAATAGCATAAACAACAGGTATACCAGAGGTTAACATACCATCGACATACCCCGCAGAGTACCGACATGGCCTAACTCCTTTCGTAATAAGCGGCTAATCTAATTTTACTCTAATTTCCCCTAGAAGATAGAAACCATACTGTCTCACGACGTATTTAACCCAGCTCGTGTAGCTTTTTAACGGACGAACAGTCCGACCTTTCATGACTCCTGCATTCATGTGGATAAGCTAAGCCGACATCGAGGTGCCAAACTGCGCACTCAATTTGAACTCTCTTGCGCAATAAGCCTGTTCAAATTTGTTATCATAAAGATTTATTCTCTATTTCCACTTTTTTAAATGTGGCTCAGACTATTTCTTTCTTTTGTTTATTTATTGTTTTTATTATCCAAAATTAGTAACTTGAAACTCAACCTTTTAGACCAAAAGCTCCTACATGAGTTTTAGATCAAAGTAATGTACTATCTATATTAGATTTTTCATAGCCTCTTACCATAACTGATGATAAACCCTTATATGAAGTGTTTACATTCTTTAATGTACCTATAGATCTAATACTAAACCTTGCTCTTTCTGCTATTATCCTTCTAGTTATTCTACCTGAGGCTTTTAATGTTATACCATTAACTAGTTTATATTTAGTATTGCTTAATACTGCATCTTCTAAATCTATGTTTTTAAGAGATTTAACTCTTTTACTTACACCTAATTTTAAATAGTTTTTATCTTTTTCTAAAAAATTACTCACTATTAAGTTTTGCACTTGTAATAATTTATCTTCTCGTTTAACAGTTCTTTGATTTAAGATAGGCGTTTTAATTTTTCTTAAAGAGGCTTTTATTACTTTTATAGCTCTATTTTTCTTACTTTTTATTTTTGTTGTTAAAATTTGGGATAATATGCTACTGTTGAGGTGAAAGTTATTTAAAGATACTAGATTAAAGTCTACGTTTTTTTTATATATTTTTTTTAATATATCTTTTAAACGTATTACATAATTATTAAACTTAAATTTATTAAACAACATTAACTGCTTTAATGTTAAATATGACATTTCTTTATTTAACACTTTTTTTATGCACTCTATAAAAAAATTATTGTTGTTAACTTTTTTATACTTTAGAATATCCAGGTTTACATTATTTTTATTTTTCAAAATTTTTAGTAAAATACTACTTAAAGTGTTTACTATTGATATAGTTTTCAAAGTTACAGATGATATATTTCTTTTTTTTCAAATAGGAAATATTTGTTTTTGTATTTTGGATAATTTTTTAAAAAAAATGTTATATTGTCTATTGTATACATATAAAGTAATAGTTAGCTTATTATTAGTATGTTTTATCTCTGGTTTACTTACCCAAATTTTACGAACTGATTTAATTCTAGGTATAATATGTTTCTTTTTTTTTGATTTTATTTTTTCTAATTCATTAAAAAACATATAAAAGTAACTTTTAACAGTAGAGCTAATAATATTAGTTTGGACAGGTAATAGCTTTAAATTATTTTTGTTAAAAACATAGATACTATCAAACCATTCTTTATTTGCTGGCACAGTATCTTTTACTTTACCACTATAATCACCAGATTTATTTTTAGATATAGGTATTGTATTTTTTTTCTTTAATTTTAATATGTTTAACATTTATCTTGTTTGTAACTGATTTATATAGCTATATAACATTAGCATAAATCATTAGCTTATAATAAGCTTATAAAATTGATAGCAAATATGGAAACAATAAATTACAAAAGCTGGATGTAAAACATTAGTCGTTGAACGTTCATCCTTAAGGATGTTTCGCTTCAAATCTACTTTATAGTATTTTTTGAAATTTGTCCAGTTTATTACCTGTAATTGTATTACTAAGGAGGACTAAGACTTAATCCCTAGCGTAGCTTTTTCAATAATCCAAGACCTTTCCTTTCTGCATCTTGTGATCATATGCCCCGCTTTACGCGACTGAATAACGTGTAAGTTAAACAGTATAGCAAGATTAAACCATTAAGCTTTGTCTGATATTAATAAAAATCGTTAATAAGAATTAACAACAAAAAACATTACTAAAGCTAATGTTTATTTTATCGCTACATTTTGATAGCTAAAATCTTACTTAAATAAAAATTATAACCCTAAATGAATAGGATAATAGTTGAGTTAGAAATATTAATATAACTAATAACAAGTTAAATATAAAAAATAATAATCTATTATTTTTTAATTTACTAGACTAACATTGGATATTCCCAGTTACTTTTTATGGGATCTGTGCCCCGCATAAACTGCCCCCTAGCAATTGTACCTATAGAGGTAAAAAGTATAAAAATGGTGTAAAGGTGTTTCAACTGTAAATAAATTACCTTATACTCTAATAACCCATTACATTATACCCTATAACTAGTCGCAGTAAAGCTGCATAGGGTCTTCTCGTCTATCTAGAGGTAAACTGTATCTTCACAGTTATTCCAATTTCACTGAGCCAATTATAGAGACAGCTGTTGTATCGTTAAATCATTCATGCAAGACCGCATTTAACGGCCAGGGTATTCCGCTACCTTAGGACCCTCATAGTTAAGGCCGCCATTGACTACAGGTTAATTATCGCTTAACCTATTATAGTTAAGTTAAATGTTTATACTTATAGCATCGGGCAGACATCACACTCAATACATCAAGTTTCCTTTTAGCGAAGTGCTGTGTTTTAATTAAACAGTCGTACAACACGATTTTATGCTACCTCCTTTACTTGCTATTAATCAAGTAAAGTGGTGCTCCTTATCCCTAAGTTACGGAGCCAATTTGCCGAGTTCCTTTATAATTGTTCACTCAAACGCCTTCGTATACTCTACTAGCTTACTGGAGGTAGAATTTAGGTACGGTATGTTAAATCATAAGTTTTTCCTGCACTTTATTCACTAAATAAAGTTATTATCTTATAATTATGATATTATCATCGTATAACCCTTTAGAGTTAACACTTAGTGGCCGTTACATTAAAAAAACCATAAGCTTAAGGCGAGGGATATTATCCCTTTATCGTTACTCATGTCAGCATTATCTCTGGGGTCGTCTAATTCTAGTTCTTTAAAAGAAAAAGTCTAATACTTACCCTATGTTCTACTACCCCATATATATTATATATGGACAAGGTTTCGGTATATTGTTTAGATCCGTTAAATTTTAGGCGCCCTTAATATATAAGCCAGTGCTCTATTACGAGGTCTTTAAAAGATGGCCGCTCCTAAGCCCACTTCCTGGCCGGATAAGATAAACACTACCTTTATTTCACTTGACAATAATTTAGGAACCTTATTAACTCTTGTTCTGGGCTGTTTCCCTTTAGACATACAACCTTATCGTACTATGTCTGACAGTCTAACATTTATCAAAGCCCTTTCGAGTGCAAATACTTAATTGTAGGATTCTCAGGCCCCCGCAATAATATAAAATTTATTAAATCGTATATTAAGATTACATCGCTGTACCTGCCTTGATATTATTATAACCGCCTACTAATATAGGTTTCGTAGAAAACCAGCTATTGTCTAGTCAGTTTTGTCTTTCACTTACTTACCACAATTCTTCGGATATCTTTACAACGATAACCCGTTCGGACTTTATTCCTGATAATGGTAAGATCACTAGATTTCGGGTCTAATATTAGATACTAATCAGTAGGTCATAGTTAGTTTATCTTCGCTTTTATCTAGCTCGCATCTAATATTAACTTGCTGACCCATTATACAAAAGGTACGCTCTTATATTTTATTACTTAATATTCGAGCTGCTTATAGAATTACTATTTCGTCTTTTCCCTCACGGTACTATTCTCTATCGCTTATACATTATATTTAGCCTTAGAGGAAGGTTCCCCTTTTTTTAAACAGATATATACTCCGTTTTACTTATTATATATCTATATAAATATAACATTAAAAAGCCATCATCTATTTAGTTTATTTAACTTTAATAATATCATATACTGATATAGGCTCATCTACTTTCATTCACACTAATCATAGAATCTCTTTTGATTTCTTTTCCTAAAGTTACTTAGATATTTCAATTCACTTCGTTTATTATTTAATTTCTCTAAGGATTCATGTGCTAAGTTAAATACACTTTCACAAATTAAAAATAATCTTCCTTTAATATATAGCTAAGATACTAATAATAATCCCTTTATATACTTTTTGTGTTATATTAAACACAAATTTAATACATTCCATAATATTATTAGACATATTATAAGTGAAATTTAATTAGCAATTATAATCTATAGTTGTATTAAATAAAACCACCGTATTTTTTGATATTAGTTTGTAGCTTAACCATAGAGTTGCCTAAATCGAAAATAGGTAAATTATATAAGGGATATTAAGGATTCGAACCTCATTACTTTGATCTGCAATCAATTACATAGCCAGTCTGTCTATATCCCTAGACTGGCTCAGTCTATTTTATTTTTTTGTAAATATAAAAAATTTATTACTGTTCTTCTAATCAAGCTAAAAATTTTTCAATAGAAACTGATTCTATTACTATAGGCATAGAACTATGTAATATACCACAAATTTCTGAGCATTGACCGTAAAATGTACCCTCTCTATTGACTAATACAGATACCTGATTTAGTCTACCTGGGTAAGCGTCACATTTAATTCCTAATGATGGACAGGCAAAGGAATGTATAACATCAGCTGCTGTTACTATAAATCTAACGTGAGTCAATTCTGGTAGTATAACTCTATTATCTACCTCTAGCATTCTTAAAGTTCCTTCTTCTAAGTCAGACTCAGGAACTAGGTAAGAGTCGAATTCTATAAAGTCTTCATCACTGTTTAAAAAATCCGGATATTGATAACTTCAATACCATTGGTGACCTTCTGCTAATACTGACATAGCTGGATCACTTATTTCATCCATTAAATACAATAGTTTAAAAGATGGAAATGCTATTAATATTAATATTAATGCGGGTGTAATTGTTCATATTAATTCTATTAATGTTCCGTGGTTTAAATATTTATGAGATATAGGTGAAAGTGTATTAGTATAAGTTCTAACTATTGAAAATAATATTCAACCTACTGCAAATAGTATTATTACCAAGTAAAATAAAATATTATCGTGTAATTCTACTATACCTTCCATTTGAGGTGTGGCACTATCTTGAAAATATAAACCTCAAGGTCTAGGTGTATCACAGTAATTTTTACTTTGGTTATATCCAAATAATAAATATGATAACATTAAAGTTAATGGTATTATATTTATCTGGCTAGTTATATATGAATTATTTAAATTAGAAAATACTGTTTCATCTTGTTCCACTTCTGGCAATTCTATTAAACTATTTTCTAATAAACTTATAAATGGTACAATTATTAAAAAATGAGCAAAGTATAACACCGTAGATATTTGACCGAACTCTATATATGGCGATTCTACATGTTTAGCACCTAATTGCATTAGTATTAAAAAATTAGCTATAAATACGTAAAATGCTATTTTACTTAAAGGTCTAAATTGTATTCCTCTTGATCTGGATAAATCTGTAAATGGCATTGCTAACAATATTAAAATAGCTGAAAACATCGCTATAACACCTAATAATTTATTAGGTATTGATCTTAATATTGCATAGAAAGGTAATAAATATCACTCTGGAACTATAGCAGGCGGTGTTTGCATTGGATTAGCCATTACGTAATTCTCACTATCACCTAATATATTAGGCATAAAGAATACAAATATAGATAATAACAATATAAATAGGAATATAGTTATTAAATCTTTAAAAATAAAATAAGGAGCAAAAGGTAATCTATCATAATTACCTGAAACACCTACAGGATTACCTGATCCTGCGCTATCATGTAATGCAATTAAATGCATTATAGCTAATGCAGCTAGTACAAATGGTAATACAAAATGTAATGCAAAAAATCTATTTAATGTTGCATTATTTACAGAAAAACCTCCTCATATAAACTCTACAATGTCTTGCCCTACTCATGGTATAGCACTCATTAAGTTAGTAATAACTGTTGCACCTCATAAACTCATTTGACCGTAAGGCAATACATAACCTAAAAATGCTGTAGCCATCATTAATATAAATATTACAGTTCCAATTGTTCAAACTAAAGTTCTTGGTGCCTTATAGGATCCGTAGTATAACCCTCTTCCGATATGTAAGTAGACTAAGAAGAAGAATGCAGAAGCAGTATTAGAGTGTAGATAACGTATTAATCACCCATTATTAACATCTCGCATAATATGCTCTACTGAATTAAAAGCTTCTAAAACGCTAGGGTTATAATGCATTGCTAATGTTACACCTGTTATAATTTGAATCCCTAAACAAAAAGCCAATAGAGATCCAAAGTTTCATAGATAACTAAGATTACTTGGTTGTGGTGAATCTATTAAATATGAATTTACCAATTTTAATAAGGGATGACTTTTAAATATTCTCATTTATTTCTTTAAATTTTTATATAATTTTTTATAGTACAAATATATAAGTAAGTTTATTGCTATATGTATATTATATAAGTTGACTCTAAGCTATGGCCAATTTATATTTTCATGTTCATAATCTTTAAGTATACTATTAATGAGTATAGTTAATTATTAGTTTATTCAGATTGTGCCTACACGCCCTTATTCAATTACATCCTTTATACAAGAAGTTAATCCCTTTAAAGGTATAAGTGTTTACCTCTTTACGGCTGGCCATCTCTAGTATTTGCTTGTTAATACAAGAAAACTATCCGTAATTGTTCTTTAATCTCGTCTAATATTTAATACTAAATCACTAGGGTTCGATATATTATCGCTTATAATAAAAGTCTTTATTAATTATCGTAGAATAAAATATCGTATTATATATTTTAAATATGCTATACCTTTATAGTGATATCAGGTATATTGTAAGGCATATTATAGAAATGCTCTAGGGTCTAATCAATATTATAACAGATCAAATATCGCTACGTAAAAAAGTAGCGCTGTTAACTTCCCCATATAAATTTTTCGGTTTAATTGTAATCACAATTGCACCTACCATTGCTAAAAGTAGTATGAGAGAAGCAATTAATAATAAAATGCTATAACTAGTATACATTATGTTTCCTAAGCTTGATATATTACTTATAGCAGAAACATTAGTTTCTCAAGAATTGTTACTAACATAATATATAGTATTACTAAATATTTCAAGGAACTTGGAAAACTCGTTAGGTATTATAGGACTAACTGTACCTATAAAAAATAATCCTACTAGAGATAATAATAGTATACTATTTTCACTATTACTCAATAATTCAGAAACTCTTATATTTATTAACATCAAAATAAATAAAAATAATATCGAAACAGCCCCTACATACACCAATATATAGGATATACCTATAAAATCAACATCTATTAATATTAAAAAGAAGGCTATAAAAAAAAATAGCCCAATTAAAAATAAAACAGATACTACTGGGTTTTTACTAACTATAACAAATACTGCGGAAACTATTGCTAATAACGATAAAAAATATAAAGTTAGAGTGCTATACCCTATTGTAACGATTGTAGTAGTGAGATAATTAAACATGGAGGTTATTTATATATATTTCTTACTAGTTTATCATAGGCTAAGTATTATTACGTAAGATAATAAAGATCTCCAATAACGAAAAATTTTTGTATTCATAAATGCAGAGATAAAATAATATAAAAAATATCATTTAGCCAGAGGAGAAAGTTGAATTCTCATATTTAATGCATGAAATTAATGTTCTAACCTATTGAACTACTCGGGCTAAGAGGAGGGTGGATACCCTGATTTGAACAGAGAACTTACTGTGCCACATACAGTCGCTCTACCTATTGAACTACATCCACCTTTATGCTGAGGTGATTCGAACACCTAACTTTAAACACCAAAAATTTATGACTTACCTGTTAGTCTACAGCATATAATAATAAGGTAAATCCGACTTGAACGGACAAGATAAAAATCAAATAGTCCTAAGCTATTCATGTCTACCAATTCCATCACTACCTTTTTATTTGCTCAAGATAAGATTTGAACTTACAACCTAAACATCTTCAGAGTTCCGCTCTACCAATTGAGCTTCTCGAGCTTTAACTTGGAGAAACCAGGATTCGGACCTGGAACAACGATATGCAAAATCGTAGTTTTACCAATTAAACTATGTCCCCTATAAAGGATTAACATCTATAGTTATTTAGCTCGGGTCATTAAGATTCGAACTTAACTGTTCCTCAACCCAAATGAGGCGCCTAACCAACCTGGCTCTAACCCGTTGTTTTAAATATAGTTTAATACAAGCCCTTATATTTATTTAAAACACAAATGAATTAATTCCTATCAAGGATTCGAACCTTAATCCAGATATTAGAAGTATCTCACTTTACCATTAAGCTAATAGAAATTATATATTGCAATTCAGAGAATATCCGATTTGAACGGATGTGATAAATTAATTACCAAGTAAGTTTCAAGCTTACCACCTTAAGCCACTCGGTCAATTCTCTTATTGTTTAACATGATTCTTCCAAGACTTGAACTTGGATAACATCCTTATCAAAAACGCACTTTACCAGTTAAGTTAAAGAATCTTAAGTGCCAAGAGTACCCAGATTCGAACCAAGAACTTAAAGTTTGAAGCTTTCCATTTTACCATTAAACTATACTCTTTATTATTATCTTTTTATACTTAACAGCACTAGCGGAAAAGAGATGATTTGAACATCCAGGTGTAAATTACACAATATTTAGCAAATATCTTGCCTTACCTATAGCAACTTTTCCTTATACGGGTTAGGCCGGATTTGAACCGGCATACCTTTCAATGACAATGAAATTGTTTACCAGTTAACATACTAACCCTTATATACGGCCAGCCGAAGTCGAATCGACACACATCGTTTGGAAGACGAACGGTCTACCATTAACCTATGGCCGTGTTTAAGACCTAAGGGACTCGAACCCTCATTATAATGATTAAAAGTCACATATTTTACCTATTAAATTAAAGTCTCGAGCTCTTATCTGAATAAAAGCTAATCATCTGTAGGTTTTGCTTTTAAATTGATAACTTTACATATCAATAACACCAAAGCTAATTACTTATATTTATTATATTTTCAATTGGATGTACAACACCAGGACTATTACTGTATATATGTGAAAGATCACTATCTAATACCATAAATATTATAGCACTATAAAGTATAAAAATTGCATATATAATAACAGGTTTTATATATATAATAAAACATTAGTGTACAATATTATTAAGGGTACTACTTCATAATTTTATGCCTGAGGTGTTAATTAATATATATAAGCTAAATATAGGTAGTATTAAGACCCTCAGTAATATACTGATATGTAAAGAAACAGCCATACCACATCAACAAAATGTCAATATAATATTGAAGATTCTAACCCTAAATGATGGTTGTCTGTACTGTGGTAGGCTAATATACGTCATAAACCTACGCAAATAAAAGCTGTACCGATCATAACATGTAATCCGTGAAAGCCTGTCCCGAAATAGAAACAAGATCCAAATGTTCCGTCGCTAATAGTAAAAGATGAAACGGTGTACTCTACACCTTGCAATACTGTAAATATAATAGCTAGAATTACAGTATATAGAGTACCAAATAAAGCTCCAGCTCTATTACCTTGTATTACCGAATGGTGGGCATATGTTACGAAAACCCCCGAAGATAATAATATTATTGTATTTAATAATGGTAATTCAAAAGGGTTAATAGCTTGTATACCCATAGGGGGTCAATGAGCTCCCATTTCTACAGTAGGAGATAGCCCGCTATGAAAATAAGCTCAAAATATACCTAAAAAGAATAAAGCTTCCGACACTATAAATAAACCCACACCCATATTTAAACCTCTTTGTACAGCTAATGTATGATTACCTAAGTATGTACCTTCAGAGATAACATCTCTAAATCAAAGTGACATAGATACTATTAAACTAGTCAATGCAAATATTAAAAAATATATAGCATATATAAAACCATGTATAGATAATACTAACGCCGTGGTTAAAGATAGTAAAGAACCACTAGTGTTTATCGGTCAAGGTGAAGGAGACACTAAATGAAAAGGATGTGCCTGAAAATTACTTCTAATAATATTTTTCATATAATTTATATAAATAGTCACAATAATATGATGGTTAATAATTAAATAAAAGAACATTATACTGGTAACTAAATATAAAGAAAGTTTTGTTAAAGCATCTAACGTTTAAATGTAAGCAAGACTCGAACTCACATATATGTGTCCGTAGCACACTGTTTTGCCATTAAACTACTACATCTTAGCCCCTAAAGTGAATTGAACACTTATAAAAATATTAACAGTATTTCGCTCTACCGTTGAGCTATAGGGGCGTTAGGAAGAAAAGGAATTGAACCTTCGACAGTTTTCACTATTGAGTTTACAGCTCAACCCGTCATACCAACAAACGGAACCTTCCTCAGACAGAGGATATACTCGCCTTGCTATGCAATAAAGATAGTATACACTATCTTTACGCTTTCCCGATATATTAGTTTTTTTACTACTTTTATACCGAGCTAGCCTATTAAATCTTTCCGCGTCTCCCGGCTATTAGCTTATTTTCTACTACTTTATAACCGGGCCAGAAACAATATCAAAATATTAGGTTTCTGGTAGGATATACACCAAATTAGTTTGGCTTTTATCATCTTAGTAGCATATCCTTAAACAGAATTTAGCTAAAAAGTTTTATAGTTTATAGTTATTAATCATTAATCCCGTGCAGTTTCCACTACACGAACCGTATTTCGACTTAACACCAATCAGAGACAGACATACGAAGACCTGCATACTAAAAATTTAAAATTATTTATTTAAATTAAATAGTATAGTAGCCAAACTTATTGCCCCCCTCCTTTCAGCGCTTGACGAGTAGTAAGTACCTAGCTGAAGAAACATCCACCGTGCCGTAATGATACACGATTACTCGTAATTCCTTTTTCATGTAGTCGAATTCCAGACTACAATTCATTTTATTTCCTTTTTAAAGATTAGCTAAATTTCGCAATTTTGCATCTTTTTGTTTAGGGTAATGCGGCACGTCTATAGCCCACAATGTTCAGGTCATGATGACTTGTCTTAGTCCCTTATATCGCTACCCATGTGGCAGCGAACTGCTTTTTAATAAATAAAGCAAGGGCTTACATCAATTTAATGGACCTAACCAAAGTTTCACAACATTGACTAAAAACAGCCGTGCAACGCTTGTAGCTTGTAAGTTCTACTATATAGTATATAAACATAGCATACAAGTTTTTATACATAAAAACCAAATGTAAAATTACAAGCTATACAAATTGTGGTAAGGTTATTTGCGTACCTACAAATTAAACAACATACTTCACTACGGGTTTCAGAAACGGCCTAATGATTTCAGTTCCCATGTTGCCACGTTACTCTTGAGGTGGAGTGCTTACACTTTCATTTATACACAAAAAAAATATCTTACATATGACACTCACCATTGTCTGCCCACTATACAAGGGTATCTAATCCTCTTTTTTCTCCTTGAGCCTTCGTCCCTCAACGTCAGTTTTTACATAAAAGGTTGCCTTCGCCTTTACCAGTCCCCATAAGTATCAAAGAATTTTATCTCTACACTGCATCGTACTGACCCTTCCTATATTAAACTCTAGCTTAAATTAGTACAATTTCTTGCTTAATCAACTGTCTAGGTACCCTTTAAACCTATTAAAGATGAATAACACTTATCTTCCACGTATTGCCGCGACTGCTGGCACGTGACTTGGTCAAGATATCAGCAGATATTGTCATAATCACTTACCTACTTCGAATTTTAATTAACTTTGTTAACCTCATATTCATTTCTAATACTACTAGGTACATTGCCTTTTACCGGCTTTCCCTATCCATTCCTCCAAGTTGCTGGTTCAGCCGGTTAGGCTATTGACCAATATTCCTCACTGCTGGATCTAGCGTGGGCTTTATTCAGACCCACTGTGACCAATAAACCTTTCAGTCCTGGCTACGAGTATTAAGCTAACTCAAGTTTTAAACTTAAGCAAATACTACTCGAGATATAAACTTCTTAAAGCGAAAACTCATTTTTTTCTTTATTATTTATAAGGGATTTTTATATTCCCCTACTTTAAGGTTTGGTCAATATCATACTCACCTGTACACCACTTCAATCAGGGTTTAACATTGATTGACGTTCGATTAGCATGTGTCAAGCATTTGGATAGCGTTCATTCAGAGCCATCATCAAACTCAATTATATAAAATAATATATTTTACTTAAAATAAGATATAAATATTGTAATTTTTTTTTACATCTTATTATTATTACAAATAATAATAACCTTATTATTTATTATATATATATTTATACTTACTTTAAATAAAACAGGGTTAATATAGATACAATTAAGCCGGTTTTTGTCTGTTTATTAAGCTAAACAAATGCCAAATTAAAGATAATTATTTCATTTTTAATCTAATGTACTTTCTGTATTAAACTAAAGTTTTAACTTTTATTTTAATTCATATTAATTTAATAGGCTTTGGACTTTCCTTTACAATATTATATTTGTATCTGTATTTTCATTAAATCCCTGTATTAAGTGTAAGACTTAAATTTTTTCTAGAAAAAACTACTATTGTATACTAAACAAGCAACATTATAGTGTAAACCGTCTAAAATAGGACTAGGATATATACCAAATACAACAGTAAACATGACAAGTGTAATTAACATATATAATTCTCGTCTGTTTAAGTCAGATACGCTGGCTATATTTCGTTTAAAATATGAACCCCCAAAGGCTATTCTATTAAACATATAAATAGTGTAGGCTGCAGATAATATTATAGATGAACTAGCAAATACTCCTAACAGTGGAAGCCTTTCATACACACCGTACAGAGACATAAACTCACCTATAAAGTTAAGGGTTAAGGGTACACCACAATTACCTAAACACAGTATAAAAAATATAATTGAAAATATAGGCATAACTTGAGCTATTCCTCTGTAAAAAGTAATCAACCTTGAAGAACATCTATCATATAATACACCTCCTGCGCATATAAATAAACCTGAGGAAACAAACCCGTGGGCTAATCCTAATACTATACCACCTTCTATACCTTGTACATTATTACTAAACACACCTAATAGGTATACTGCTGCATGCGATACAGAAGAATAAGCTATTAGTTCCTTTATATCTATAGTTCTTAATGTACTTAAACTTGCATATATAATTGTAACTACTCCTATAACAAATACTATATATGTGTAGTTAATGCTAGCTTTAGGTATCATAGGTAATATTAATCTTAATATACCATACAAACTTAATTTAAGCACTATACCTGCTAATATTATACTTCCCGATAGTGGAGATTCCACGTGAGCTTTTAATAACCACGTATTCAAAAATATCGTTGGTGTTTTCACAGCAAAAGCTATAAATATTCCGTAAAATATAAATAACTGTGTATTGTAATTAAAATTAGTTTTATATAAAGCGTCAAAGTCTGTAGTACCCATTATAGACCATATACTCAGAATGGATAACAGTAAAAATAATGATCCTAGCAATGTATATAGAAATAAATAAAAACTTGCCCTTATTTTATTGCTTGAGCCGTAAAGTCCTATTAATATAAAAAGTGGCGGCAATATACTTTCAAAAAATACATAAAATAAAAAAAAATCTAATACTAAAAAAACTGCTAATAATAGTGCTTCTAGTAATAGTATTATTATTACAAAGTATTTTATATACTCTGTTATAGATGTTCAATTAGATAATAGCGAAATAGGCATTATTATTGTAGTTAATAACACAAAGTATATCGATAAGCCGTCTATACCTAAATATAAATCAAATACATTTATTTCATGATGTTCCTGTACAAATTGAAATTGATTTGTACTAAAATCGAATATGATAAATATAAATAAAGATAATATAAAGTTTATTATAGATGTTACTAAACCTATCATTTTTATACGTTTTATTTTTATAAGAGAATCTTCATAAGATGTAATAGTAGAAACTAAAAATACACCGGTTAAAGGTATTAATAATAATAGTAATAATGTCATTTATTTACTAATTAATTTTATTTACTTTTAAATGTAAGCATTGTCTATAATTAGATAATGAGTGTTTATATAATTTTTATTAGGCTGTATATAAGTACAAATAGGTTAAAGTAGCTTCTAATATATAGCATCGCCTTTAAAAGTAAAACCTTTATTTGTAATTTATGTTTATAGAGATATATTTACGGATATAATATCAAAACTATATAAAACACAAGGTATAAATACAATATAAGCTATAACTATTGGTAGTAGTATAGTTCAACAATAAGACATTAATTGATCATATCTTATTCTAGGGAAAGAGGCTCTAGCTCATATAAAAATAAAAATCATAAAACAAGTTTTTAAACCTAAACTTAAATTATAAGAAGACCCATCTAAAGTAGGATAACTTTCGGTTACAGCGGGGTTTATACGATTAACTAATAAGTAATCGTCTATGGGTATATTAAGGTAAGCTGCTTGTGAATAGTCTCCAATATTCGATAAAATAGTAGTATCCACAGGCAAGTATCCACCTAAAAATAACACACTGGTTAATATACATATTAAAACAATACTAGCATATTCTGCTAAAAAGAAAAATACAAATATAACCGCAGAATGTTCTGTCATAAACCCGCTAACAAGTTCTGATTCAGCCTCTGCTAAATCAAAGGGAGCTCTGTTAGTTTCTGCTATAGAACCTATAAAAAACACGATAAATATAGGTAATAAAGGCACTATAAACCAAACAGCTCTTTGTGATTCAATATTTACTGTTATGTTCAAACTACCTGTTAACAGTACAACTAACAGTATAGCAGAGGTTAAAATAAGTTCATAGCTTATCAACTGTGCTGTACTTCTCAGGGATCCTAAAAAGGCATATTTAGAGTTAGCAGATCAACCTGCTAATAATATACCGTATGTGGCTAAAGAAGATACTGCTAACATATATAGTATTCCTAAATCCATATTAGATATTGCCATACCAGGTCCAAAAGGTATAACGGCATAACCTAGTAATGAAAACACTAGTGTTAAAATAGGCCCTAAAAAAAATAATATTATGTTAGATTGAGTGGGGGATACGTACTCTTTTAATAGTAATTTTAAAGCGTCTGCAAATGCTTGTAATAAACCATAGTATCCTACTGCGTTGGGTCCTAATCTACGTTGCATACTTGCCATTGTTTTTCTTTCTGCTATTGTTATAAACGCTACTATTAATAATATTGGTACTATCAATACTAAAACTTCTACTATCGGTATTAATGTTTGTATATATGTCATTTTTTTTTATTTAACTCATATTAGGTTTATATACTTAATCTTAATTAGATGCAGCTTTGTTATTTTTATTGGTTATTTATCTAGTATAAAATGCGGCTTTATAGTACAACCTTTATAATATTTGTTTTATCCACTAACTACTTTTAACATTAATAAATTACTTGTTTATTCTAGGTTATACCAAAGTGACCTTTACTAACCTACCTGCCTGTCCGGGCCCCAGAGAGACTGTTACTGTGCGTATTGTAGTAATATATATATACCCTATATCCTTATAGAGAGTAAAACATATAGAATTTAAACAGATACAGAATAAATTAGTAAATATAATATTAATATTTTATCTTTAAACTCTTTTATAAGATATAAAAGCTAATATCAATAAAAATAATAAAATTATTTTTTTATATTTTTAGCCTTATTTATATTAATAAAAACAATTATTAATAATAAAGGCAATAATAAATTGTCGTTAAAGGATAAATAAGGAAGAGCTAAGTTAAAGATTATACCTAATAGTATATATAAAGCATATGTAGTAACTAGCCCTGTATCTAATTTGCTTAAGCTAACACTTAAAGTGGATAAAGCTTTTTCTAAACCGTATGGCCCTATTAGTTCTATAGAACCTTTATCTAATAATTTAGTAGTTTGTCCCCCTATGTTAAGCAATAAATTAGTTATGTACTTATTATAGATAAGCTCTAATAAAAAACGTTGGTTAAAAAAACTAAATACATTATAACCAAATTTGCTAAACTTAAAACTAATAAGTGTATTAGGTATATATTCACTTATTACTAATGATAGTGTACTAAGAAAAATAGTTAATAATAAAGGTAACAATTTGTAATAAATTGTTACCGCAAATTCTGTGTTAAGCATTATTTCATTCATAGGGTGAATAAATAAACTATTGTCGGAAAAGAAACTAGAACCTAGTCCTATAAATATGTCTTTGGTTATATAACCAAAAAAAACAGAAAACACAGCCAGAACTATTAAAGGTAAGGACATAAATATATTACCTTCATGAGCAGATTTATAATTAAGCAAAGGCCCATTAGGGTTAGCTATAAATGTTAAATATAACACTTTTATAGAATATAGCGTGGTAAACATAGCACCTATTACTGCTATAAAATATACCGCTATACCTGAAAGTAATAACTGACCATATGAAGACTCCAGGATAAAGTCTTTACTGTAAAACCCTGTCATATAAGGAAATGCAACTAAACTAAGAGAAGCTATTAACATAACTGAGTATGTTAAAGGTAAAAATTGTTTTAGACCCCCATATCTTCTAAAATCTTGATTGTCAAATACGGCATGAATTACTGCACCTGCTCCTAAAAATAATAATGCTTTATAGAAAGCATGATTAACTAAATGGAATAATGCTATATTATAGGACGATAAACCTACAGCTATAACCATTAGACCTAGTTGACTCATAGTAGAGTACGCTATAACTTTTTTAATATCTTGTTGGAATAATCCAATTAAGGAACTAAATACCGTAGTAACCGCACCTAATCATAAACATAAAATCAATACGGTTGAACTATATTCTATTAAAGGTGACGAACGCATTAATAAATAGACACCCGCAGTAACCATAGTAGCAGCATGTATTAATGCAGAAACAGGGGTAGGGCCCTCCATCGCCATAGGTAATCAAACGTGAAGACCTAATTGGGAGCTTTTAGCCATTGCACCTATTAACAGGCATATACCTATTATAGTTATAATATTTTCATTAATAAACGGTGCTAAGCTAAATACAGTACTATAATCTATATTACCAAAAGATCATAGTATAGTAAACATACCTATTGTTAGTAAACAATCACCCACTCTATTTGTTAACATTGCAGATATTGAACTTTGATTTGCAGCAATTCTAGTAAATCAAAAACTAACTAGTAAATATGAACAAATTCCAACTCCTTCTCAGCCGACAAACATTAACAAATAATTATTAGCTGTTACTAATATTATCATCATAAAAGTAAATAAACTTAAATAACTGAAAAATCTTTGATTATGAGGGTCATGGCTCATATAACCTATAGAGTAAATATGTACTAAGGACGATACTATCAATACTGGTAATAACATTGAAACAGTTAAACTGTCAAAATTAAAGCCTCATAATATATTTAAAGATTCTGAATCTATTCATTTAAATAAATTAAGATGCACAGATATATTATTTAATCCTACTTCAGCAAAAGCTATTATTGCCAATAATGTCGTAATAATAACTAAAGTACACGTTATTATTTGTGATCCGGATGTTCCTACTTTTCTACCAAAGAAACCAGAAATTATTGATCCTAATAAGGGTAAAATTATTATAGCTAGATACATTATTTATACTCTATCGCGATACTTCCTCTTAATCTATAAAATGCTACTAATATTCCTAAACCTATAGCTGATTCTGCTCCTGCTATAGTTATAATATATATGGCATAAACTTGACCTAATATATCATCATAGCTTAATGAACTTACCAATATTAAAAATGTTATTGCCAATAGCATTATTTCAATTGAAATAAGCATTAATATAATGTTTTTTCTATTTAACACAAATCCTAAAGTCCCTATTAGAAAAAGTATAAGCGATAAATTCATTATTTTTTTTTTCTTTTTAATTATGTTTAATTTTAACTCATTTGTGGTATAAAAATATATATTTAAATTATGTAAATATTTGTTCCTACTAAGGTTATATATTATTTTTTGTATAAAGATTATATTCACCTTCGCTTAATATAAATAGGTATAAAATTAATTGGTATCCATTATATGAAAAAGTACTAATAACAAACCATGATGTCATTATAACGTTTATTTTAAGATGTTGCATTTACAGATACTTGTCTACTATCAATATTTAGTGCGTTTTTACCTAATTCAAAAGCAAATCCTAATGTTAACACTAAAAAGAAAATTTCCATTACAATCAAACCGAATATGCCGTTTACATATGCGGTTACAACATAAGGGTATACTAATAAAATTTCTAGATCAAATAATAAAAACAATAAAGCAAAAATAAAAAAAGAAATACTAAATTGTGTTCTATTCTGACCAAGAAATGAGTGAAAACCACATTCAAAGGTACTACCTTTTTCTTGATAAGGGCTATGAGGAGCAAATAAAAAGTTAATTGCTAGTAATACAAAAGCTAATACCGGTATAAAGACAATATAGAATGTCATACTAGTCATTAATTAAACATTAATATGGCCAATATATTAGCTACTCTTAGTCATTCGTTGGGGCTTAACATAAATAATAAGATTATTAAAGTTAAAATTGATATGCTTAAACTTAAATTTGCGGATAGAGAAATGTTTTTTCAGCCATAAGGTATTTTTGTTTTTGTACTTTTTTTTATTATAAAACTATTTAAACTTTTGTTTTCTAGGTCTTTGTTCAACTTATAATCTCCTTTGTAAAAACATAATTCTTTCACTATATTTAGGTAGTATACTGCACTTATTACACTTGTTAGTATTGCCACTAAAGCTAAAAATGTGTACCCTTTATCTAAAGCAGAGGATAAAACCATTTGTTTACCAAAAAATCCTGTTAAGGGAGGTATTCCTACAAATGAATATATTACTATTATTAGACTGATTGCTATGGTAGGATTTATAAAAAAATATCCTTTTAATTGATTTATTAATTGAAGAGGTGAGTTATGTTTTTCTGGTAGTGATTTATATTCTTTATTACTATTAGTATAAATATATAAGCTATACCCTATACTTATTATTATCACAAATACATTTACGTTAGATATTGAATATTGCATCATATAAAATATAAAAGCTTGTATAGACTCTATACTATTTATAGATAGAGCTAACAGTATAAAACCTAAATGTGATATAGTACTGTATGCCAATAATCTTTTAATTCTTGATTGATTCAATCCCAGCACGGTACCAATGATTAAAGATAACAATGAACTTATTAACAGAGTGATTGTTCAGTTAAAATTAAAAAGTGAGAAATAGTTGCTAGTGTAGTGTACTATTTCTAATAAAAATACAAATATAGATATCTTAGGTATATTTGCTACAAAAGTAGTTACAATGGTAGGTACAGCGTCGTATACGTCAGGGCTCCAAAAATGAAAAGGGGCAGCACTTACTTTAAATAAAAATCCTGTAGACATAATTAATAAGGAGTAGTTGATGTATGTACCATCATATACAGATATTAAATTAAGTACTTTTTCTTTCATCTCTGATACACTAGTTATTAAATAAAAACCGTCTAAATTAGTTACACCTGAATTTGCATAAAGTAGACCTGTACCTAGTAGTATAAAACAAGAAGATAAACCACCTAGTAAAAAGTAGGTAAGACCTGCGGATGTGGATAGTTCACTATCCCTGTATACACTAGCTACTAAATACAAACCATAGCTTTGTAATTCTATGGATAAAAAAATAGATATTATATCACCACTACTTACAAGCAAAGTAGCACCTGTTATTACAAACAGCAGTATAAGTGGGTATTCAAGAATCTTATTATGATCCGCCATTTTGTTTAATAATTTAGTGTTAAATATATATGTATTAAGCAAAAAAGTTTTGGGGCTTAAGTTCTCGGTAGATCATACTTTTCTAGGGTAGAAGCTGGTAATTAGTAATATAATAAAACTTATAAAAAATATAAATATATGGAAAGTATTACTAATAGGTGTACTATTAAATAAACCATTGTATATACCTAAACCTTTATTTAAAGCTAATATATTCAAGCTAGATAAACTTAACAATAAAGCATTAAAAACTATAAAAAGTAGAGTACGGCTAAAGTAAATTGAAATATCTCGTTTAGATGCAGTGGCATTTGATGATAATAAAAGCACTAGATGTACGATAAGCACTGTACAAATAAAGCCCTACTCTACACTTAAAAATTACTTATTTTAATATTGTAAAGATAATAGAGCAGTCTATGTACAATAATACAAAGTATACGTTTAAACCTAAAAGGTATTTATTAATTATAATTTATTTATATATACTACTTTAAATACAGGCCGCCTATCTGCATAATGATTAATAAATCCTACACCATCATTTTTAGAGGTCTTAAAGTAAAAAAATAATATTTTACTGTTAAAATAAAAACAAAAATAACTATGTACTAATTACAATTTCTTTAACAGAACCCGTGTTGTAAATAAACGAATGAATTTTGGTAAAATATACTTAGTAAACATATATATTATTAAAATAAGTAGAACAAAGGTAAATAAAACTTCATTTATAAAGAAAAACGGTACTAATTGTGGCATTTATTAAACTTTATTAAATTAATACAATCTTTTATGTATTTTTATCTATAATTAGATATATTGTTAATAGAACAAAGAATAAATAAATATGCTCTATATTATTTAATGTAAATCTAAAGCGTCTTTTATATAACTACTAGTTAATACAACAAAAACTTGAGCCTGTATAAAGGCTATACCTAATTCTAAGCCTGAAAATGCTATAATAAAAGCTAAAGGTATAAGACCTACAAATAAAAATATAAATCCTGAGGTCATTATATTATAACAAAATCCAGCTAATATATTTAATAGCATGTGACCACTTAATATATTAGCACTTAGACGTAGCCCTAGACTTACGTTTCTAGCTAAGTAGGATATAAATTCTATTAGAACTAAAAGAGGTAATAAGCCTAGTGGACAACCTGCTGGTACAAAAAGGGAGAAAAATTTTAATCCATGTTTACTAAACCCCAAAAACGTTGCACCCAATACCACTGTAAAACTTATTGAAAATGCTAATACAAAGTGAGAGGTTGAAGCAAAACTATATGGTATCATACCTATTAAGTTGTTAATTAAGATAAATAAAAATAAACTATATATAAAAGGGAAATACATTTGTCCTTTATTAGAATTTATTTGATTTATTACTATACTATGTATAGTGGCATATATTGTTTCTTGCACTAAAGATCATTTATTAGATAGTATTTTGTTATTATTAGTGGCAACTAAATTTAGGGTCAAAATAACAAACACCCCTAAAGATAAATATAATCCTATGTTAGTAATAGATACGTATAGACTTAAAATAGGGGCGTCTAAACTAATTAAATTTCTAATTTCAAATTGATCTAAAGGGCTACAAATATTAATAATGTTTTTTTGCATCTTTTATTTTAATAATTATTATTTAAACAGAAGAGGTAATAAATCAGTTTAGGTTGCTGTAGCCTATAGTAATATACAGGATCTATTAATTACTCTATACATATGTAATTAAGAGTTACAAGAAAAAGCCTGTAAACAACAAAATAAAGATTATGTAAAATATAGTATGACAGGAGGCCTGCTCTAAGCTATTAGTATTTAAATATAAAATATTATTAGCAAAAATATATATTTTAAGCTACGTATAATAATAAGAATGCCATCATAAGAGCAAATAGACCTGTAGCTTCAGCAAATGCAAAACCTAAAATAGCATATGCAAATAGTTGTCCTCTTAAAGAAGGATTTCTTGAAACTCCTATTATTAAAGCTCCAAAAACTACACCTATCCCTACTCCAGCCCCTATTAAACCAGTTGTAGCTAAACCTGTACCAATTATTTTTGCTGCTTGTACCATAAAACTATATTTATTGTATTTTTAGAAGATATACCTACACTGTGTATAAAATTTTACTGTATAACATATAATGTTTGTATATATTATTTTATCGGAGAGATGTTAAGTATAATTTGAATTTAAATGATAATAAACTTCCATTTTAGCCCTCTAGATGTTAAATAGTCGATTTATTAACTAGAGTAGCGATTAAACTTAACTTTGTAAGGGTAAGCTTACAAAAGCATGAGCTTTTGGAGGGCTATTTAAAGCTCATTCAAGTGATGAATAAGCTCTCATAGATAGTAGTCTTAAGCTATCTGTGTTAAACCCAGGTATAGATCAAGGATATCTAGAAGTAGTAACACCTTCCACAAGTTGTGAATACACTACTTGTAAAAATAATACTGTAGCTATTACACTTATTATTGAACCTAAGCTACTAATTAAATTTCAACCAGCAAAGGCATCAGGATAATCACTTATTCTTCTAGGCATACCTTGTAGCCCAAGGAAATGTTGAGGGAAAAAAGTTAAATTAACTCCTATAAATAAGATTCAAAAATGAACTTTACTTAAGAACTGGTTGTAGTTTAACCCTAAAATCTTTGGTACCCAAAAATACCATGCACTATACAATGCAAATACAGCACCCATACTTAATACATAATGGAAATGAGCAACAACGTAATAAGTATCGTGGAATGATATGTCAAGTGAGGCATTTGCTAAAACGACTCCACTTAATCCCCCTATCGTGAACATAAATACAAATCCTAATGCAAATAGCATAGAAGATGTTAATAGTAATGAACCTCCGTAACAAGTAGCTAATCAGCTAAATATTTTTATACCGGTAGGTACAGCTATTATTAAAGTAGCTGCGGTGAAATACGCTCTAGTATCCACATCTAAACCTACTGTGTACATGTGATGGCTTCAAACTACAAAACCTAGCACACCAATAGACATCATTGCATATACCATTCCTAAATACCCAAATACTGTTTTATTCGAACTAGCTGAGATAGTTGTACTAATAATACCAAAACCTGGTATTATTAATATGTATACCTCTGGGTGACCAAAGAATCAGAAAAGGTGCTGATACAGTATAGGGTCACCACCTCCAGCTACTTCAAAGAATGATGTATTGAAGTTTCTATCAGTTAAAACCATCGTAATAGCACTAGCTAAAACAGGTAAAGATAATAAAAGTAATACAGCTGTAACAACTACAGCTCATCCAAATAAAGCTAATTTGTGTAATCTAATACCTGGACTTCTCATGTTTAATATGGTTGTTATAAAGTTTATGGCTCCTAATAAACTACTTATACCCGATAAATGTAGGGCAAAAATAGCTAAATCTACACTAGGACCACTATGACTTTGTATTCCAGATAGGGGAGGGTAAAGTGTTCAACCTGTACCCGCACCATTCTCTATACCACTAGCAAATAAAAATAGTATTAAACTAGGTGGTAACAGTCAAAAACTTATGTTATTAAGTCTAGGATATGCCATATCAGGGCCACCGACTAATAACGGTAATAAAAAATTACCAAATCCCCCTATCATAGCAGGCATAACCATGAAAAATATCATAACTATAGCATGTGCAGTTACTATGCTATTGTACAGTTGATTATCTGCTATAAATTGAACACCAGGTGCAGATAGTTCTAGTCTAATTAAAACTGAAAATGCCGTACCTATTAGTCCAGAAAATAGAGCAAATATAAGATAAAGAGTTCCTATATCTTTCGCATTGGATGAACATAGTCAACGTTCTACTCACATACT